CGCCTTACCATGGCGTTACTCTACCGCTGAGTTAAAAGGGCTTATTCGATGAATTACTGAATGGGTCACTAGGTGGATAAAATGTCTATATGTATATATTACATACATTAAGTATATATACATAAGTACACTCATAGTGGTTGATGGCTCATTCTCGAATAATAATAAAATAGAAAATGGATTTCCCTAGCAAGTCTAGGGTAAAATGCAATGAGTTGTTTCAAGACCAAACCCAATTTCTTTTCTTGAATGAATTTATTCCCACCAAAATAAAGTTCACTTACATGTACACCTACCAATTCATTCGACATAAACATAAATTTCAAGATATTTCATTGAATCATGTGATGAAGAGATTCTACTTGTCTTGTCCCCTGAACTAAATGAAAATCATTTTCGAAACTTTATGGATCCCGCTTACTAAATTTATCGGTTCTTAATTTCCTGTTTAGTATGAGATAAGAATATCTCATCTTACCAATGAATGAATGGAAGACTCAAAGCGAAAGAAATAGAACTAAATCCCCTTTTTGGACTAATGACTCCCCGACAAAATCCTATCCTTTGTATTATTTTCTTTTTATATTAGACTAACTAATATAGATTTCTAGACTCGATTTATATATATCGAGTGGAAGGGTGGCGAATGGCGATTAGAATGGATGATTCATAAATGACGAATCACAAAATTATCTACATTTAGTAAAGGCAAAAAGATACCTCGGATCTAATCATACCATTTCATTCGATTATATTGACAATTTCAAAAAATGGATCATACTATGATCATAGTATGATGGCGGTTGGACAAGTAGGCCCCCATCGTCTAGTGGTTCAGGACATCTCTCTTTCAAGGAGGCAGCGGGGATTCGACTTCCCCTGGGGGTAGGGTACTACGAAAGGAAATTAATCATGGATTACCAATAAGTCTAAAAGTGATTCGTCCTGGGTCGATGCCCGAGCGGTTAATGGGGACGGACTGTAAATTCGTTGGCAATATGCCTACGCTGGTTCAAATCCAGCTCGGCCCAACAATTCGTCAATCTATCACGAGAGGTTATAACCCCCTTGTCCTTCATAAATACTCGATACGGAGAGAAAAAAGAATAAAAATCGCCCCTAGGTCCCTTATTTCATTGGGATTGTAGTTCAATTGGTCAGAGCACCGCCCTGTCAAGGCGGAAGCTGCGGGTTCGAGCCCCGTCAGTCCCGACGGATCCAATAAAAATACATCAATCAATTCATCTCTCCCCTTCTATGACTATGAAAGGGGGCGAATTTCATTCCCAAACCAAAGGGGGTTCTTTTTTTCTTTTTCTTTCCTTTTTTTGGCGGGAGAAAAAGTAGATTGGTACAATTGTTGGTAGCATTATAGTAAGTATTCCAAGAAATACTGAGTCTGCTTGTTCGATTGTTCCAGATCCATGGAATAGAGTATTCTATGTTTTTTTGGGGGGGGCCACCACACAAATGGAATTGATAATCCAAAATCAAAATTCAACTTTTCAAAAATTCTCCTACTAGAATAATTAATTTTCTAGATTAAATATCTTTCTGTCTCCCGCTTTACGTAACCTCAATTACTAATTAAAAAACAAATTTCATTCAGATTGCGCGCCGGGCTTTTGATATATATTCCCAGCACTAGTAATCTACGGAGCGAGGTAAAAGACAGATCAATCCAAAATTCCTTTATTCGGTTCCGTTCTTTTTTTTTATAACGTACCTTACATTCTTTCGTGTACAATCATCTGATCAAGTATCATCGGTTCGCCCGTCTCCTTCACTTCCATTAGTCACGTAGTTACAAATCCAAACAAAAAAGAAAAAGAAAAGAAACTAAATATTCATCCCCTTGCTAAGAGCAATGGAATTTTGGATTGGGTCCAGAATCAAAATTGGGATTCGGTATGGATAAAAGAACTTCCTATGTTATACTATATCCATTTTTGACGACGAATTTATTTGGTAACTCAGGTATTGTTATTCATGATATTGATCCGACTCAAAACCGTTGAGAGATAATTGATTCGAAAGGTTTATCATCTCTAGGGGATTAAATCCCGAGTTATTGCGACGTAAAAAAAAGATTAGATTATGGAAGTAAATATTCTTGCATTTATTGCTACTGCACTATTCATTCTAGTTCCTACGGCCTTTCTACTTATAATTTACGTAAAAACAGTCAGTCAAAATAATTAATTTGAATTAAACTTGACTTCTGAGTTCTTATCAAAAATTGACGAAATAAAATGAAAGGGATTCCAATTTTCACGTCTTAAATATAACTTAAATATAAATGAAATAAGCGAATTATGGTCGGGGCAGTATTCTAATAGATAGATCGTATGGTAGATTCATCTACCATACGATCTATCTATTAGAATTATTATAGTGTATAATGTGTAAGGTTAAGGTTGTACTTTACAATATTTTACAATATACAATTACAATATACAATAAAGATAGAGGATTAATATTAATATAGATTAATCTACAATATTATCTTCATATATTTCTATGTCGATATCAATTCCATATATGAATATGGAATTGACATAGCACCTAATTCTATTGATTTGTTACATCTATTTCTATTTGTTTCTTTGTTTCGATTAATCTAAAAAAATCTCGTCTTCTTCAGTACTCATTTATAAGTCTGGTAAGAACCCGCTGATTGAAATAGAACATTTTGGAAGAATTTTTTTAGAATAAATTTCCTATCACCAGTATCCCTTTCGAAATACAAAGATGGGGATCGATGAAATATCTGTTTGATTAAAAAAGTATGATTCATATAATGCATTACTCCATTTGAATCGAATGTTGAATCTAATGGAATTCAAAATGAATATCTTTTGATTTTCGTTTTAAATAGTTCAAAATGTGTTGCAGAACGATCTAGAAAACAATTGATACAGTTTGTTTAATTAGTAATGCTCCTAGAGTCCACTTCTTCCCCACACTACGAGTGAAAGGGAAAATGTAAAGACTACCATTAAAGCAGCCCAAGCGAGACTTACTATATCCATGTGAATTATGTCCCCCTATCTCTATAAATATGAAGGAATTGTTCTATTCCTCAATACTAATAGTATAGTGGAATCAATGGTGCAGAGTCAAAAAAAGGATTCTGACCGAACACTATTGATAACCCAATTTAATAAATCAACTCATTGAATAAAAAATTCCTAGAGGATTTCGAATCATTAAAAGGAAAGACGAATCATAAGCAAAATACGTCGTAACATCTCGAGGAAATGTTACTAATGGAACATGTAGGAATAATAAGGTCTTTTTTGTTTTGGTTGCTGATCCTCATAAGTAAAAATCATAAAAAGATAAATCACTATCCAATTTTCTATTTGATCGAATGCGTACCCTTTTCCTACTATCTTTGTGAAAAAGTGGGGAGACAGTATATTCTTGATTAGGGGTTGACTAAAAGAAATTCTTTCTAATTTACTATTGATTGAATACCTGAGCACTCAGCGATTCTTGCGAGTGCGTCATATCTAAAGTACCTTCCGTCCTTTACACAACTAGTAATTGAAATTGAATTCGATTTCCTATCAGGTATCGGGCTATCCAATCGAATTCAAGATCTAGTGATTAGACACTAGATTATAGTAGTCGAAGAGAATCACGAAGTTTTGATAACCCCTCTACCCTTATAATATATCCTTGAATCGTAGATTTACAATCTTTTCGAAACCCTCCACCCCGATGTTTTCGAATCAAACAAACATCAACAGTCCCTTTCCTCTGCTTCTGATGGGAAATAATTTGGCGAGTTATATCATCAGAACAGAAGAAGGGGTTTCACGTCTTTTGGTGATCAGGCGACACCCGGATTTGAACTGGGGAAAAAGGATTTGCAGTCCCCCGCCTTACCACTCGGCCATGCCGCCAAAACGATATAAAATTAATGAAATTTTTCACGTATTACGGAACTCCTTTTTATTGTACTTGCATCTTGAGTTCCGTTTTTCTTAATCCCTTTCTTTCTCTTTCCTAAAAGAAACCCTTCGCCTCTTTTGATTTCGATTGGATTTGATCCGCCCCTGTATAGTATCTCAAAATAGCCAACTTCTCTCACTTTCTATTACAAATCGAATGTGGATTTTCATTCGCAAAAGTAAAAAATTATGACCTATTTGAACCATTAACTATTGATCACTGACTGCGAATTCATGAACGATTTGAATCTCAAAATTTGGTTTTTTCTTTTCCCAATGGCATAAGAAAATACAAATTGATACATCAATATTGAGTTAAAAAACCCTTCTCAATTTCAATTATAACAACAATAATGAATATATGTAAATCCCAGGGCCAAAATCAAAATTTATATATTATATATGTTTCTTATTTATATATGTTATGTTGTATGTTGCCTAGAAGGAATTCTCAGAAAATTTTCATATCTCAGAATTGAATAGAAAATGTCTAGTTTCTTTTAATAGAACACAAACCTAAAAATAGGAACATCAATACAAAATAAGAGAACAGGAATATTAATATCTACATACGTGTTTAATAAAATAAATAGAACCCCTCCTTCTATATTATATTTAGTATTATAATATTAGAAACTTCACATATGTAATATCATAATAATGATAATGGTAGAAATTGAATCATTTTTTTGTTTTGATATTCTCTCCAAAATTCTATAACTATAACTTAATAAGTTCAAGTGGTAGAATTCTTTTTCTAGAAATGTTTTCTAAATTACTTTCCGTTTGTATCCGTTCCAAATTTCCCAAATTTCAATAAAAAAAATTCTAATTTCAATTTAATTTAAGTAGAAAACTCTTTTTGTTTCTCCGTTCATACGTATTTCAGACATTCTATTCCAGATATGGAGTTAGGTAAAATTTCATGTGATTCAGTAAACAGAATAGAAATTCCATCGTTGCTAGGTCATCTATAAAATTCGTTGAAGAATGAACCAATAGTGGTATTTTTTGCTAAATGGGGAATTGAAAATGCTCGGG